CTAAAAATATTGGTCGTATGTTATTATTTCAATTTCCCGAGTGGTCCGAGGATTTAAAGGATTGGAAAAGGGAAATGCATGTTAAATGCACCTATAATGGTGTTCAATTATCAGAAACAGAATTTCCGAAAAACTGGTTAACAGATGGTATTCAAATAAAGATACTATTTCCTTTCTGTCTGAAACCTTGGCACGGATCTAAGCTAGCCTCCCCTTATAGAAATCTAATGAAAAGGAAAGGGAAAAAAGATGATTTTTGTTTTTTAACAGTTTGGGGAATGGAAGCTGAGCTGCCTTTTGGTTCTCCCCGAAAAAGACCCTCCTTTTTCGAACCCATTTTAAAAGAACTCGGAAAAAAAATTATAAAATGGAAAATGAATTGTTTTCTAGTTCTAAGAGTTTTAAAAGAAAGAACAAATTTCTTTCTAATAATCTTAAAAGAAATAAAAAAATGGATTATCAAAAGCATTCTCTTTATACAAAGAATAATAAAAGAACTATCCAAAATAAATCCAATTCTATTATTTGGATTGAGAGAAGTAGATGAATCGAGTGAAACTAAAAAAGAAAAAGATTTGATAATCAGTAATAGTATGATTTATGAATCGTCCAGTCAAATTCAATCTATCGATTGGACAAATTATTCACTGACAGAAAAAAAAATAAAAGATCGAACTGATAGAACAAGCCTAATCAGAACTCAAATAGGAAAAATTACAAAAGACAAGAAGAAAAATTTTATAATTCCAGAAATAAACATTAGTGCTAATAAAAAAAGTCATGATGCTAAAAGATTAGAATCAAAAAAATTTTTTTGGCAGATGTTAAAAAGAAGAAATATTAGATTAATCCGTAGATCGCATTTTTTTATAAAATTTTTCCTTGAAAGGATATATTTAGATACCTTCTTATGTATGATTAATATTCCTCGGATCAATACACAACTTTTTCTTGAATCAAAAAAAAAAAAAATGGATAAATCCATTTACAATATTGAAGCCAATCAAGAAAGGATTGAGAAAACAAATCAAAATAAAATTCGCTTTCTAAAGTCCCTTTCTAGTATTAGTAATATTAATAATAATTCACAGAACTTATCCTCTTTGTCACAAGCATATGTATTTTACAAATTATCACAAACCCAAGTTATTAACTTGGATAAGTTAGGATCTGTCCTTCAATATCACGGAACATCTCTTTTTCTTAAAAATGAAATAAAGGGTTATTTTGGAGCACAAGGAATATTTCATTCCGAATTAAAACATAAGAAACTTCGGAATTCTGGAATGAATCGATGGAAAAATTGGTTAAGGGGTCATTATCAATATAATTTATCTAAGATTAGATGGTCTAGATTAGTACCACAAAAATGGCGAAATAGAGTTAATAAAGGTTGGATGGCCCAAAATAAAGATTTAAACAAAAGGGATTCGTATGAAAAAGACCAAGTAATTCATTACGAAAAAGAAAATGATTATACATTACCAAATCAAAAAGAAAATTTTAAAAAACACTATAGGTATGATCTCTTATCATCTAAATCTATTAATTATGAAGATCAGAAGAACTCATATATTTATGTATCACCATTACAAGTAAACAATAACCAAGAGATTTCTTATAATTACAACACACACAAACACAAACCATTTGATGGGATGGGAGGTATCCTTATCAATAATTATCTAGGAAAAGATGGTATTATGGATATGGAGAAAAATCCCGATAGAAAATATTTTGATTGGAAAATTATCCATTTTTGTCTTAGAAAGAAGGTCGATATTGAGGCCTGGATCGATACCAACAGTAATAAAAAGACTAAGACTAGTAATGATCAAAAAATTGATAAGAAAGGTCTTTTTTATCTCACGATTCATCAAGAAATCAACCCCTCCAATAAAACCAATAAAAAAAGGTTTGATTGGATGGGAATGAATGAAGAAATACTAAATTGTCCCATATCGAATCTTGAACTTTGGTTCTTCCCAGAATTTGCGCTACTTTATAATTCATATAAAATTAAACCCTGGGTCATACCCATCAAATTACTTCTTTTAAATTTTAATGGAAATAGTAGTGCAAATAAAAACATCAATGAAACTCAAAAAAAGTATCTTTTTCTATCATCGAATAAAAAAAAATATCTTGAATTAGAAAATAGAAAGAAAAAAGAAAAAGAATCTCCAACCCAAGGGAATCTTGAATCAGATGCACAAAACCGAAGGAATAGTGGATCAGTTCTTTCAAACCAAAAAAAAGATGTTGAAGAAGATTATGCGGCGGGATCAGACATAAAAAAACGTAGAAAGAAAAAGCAATACAAAAGCAATACAGAAGCAGAACTCGATTTATTTCTAAAAAAGTATTTGCTTTTTCAATTGAGATGGGATGATTCTTTAAATCAAAGAATGATCAATAATATCAAGGTATATTGTCTCCTGCTTAGACTGATAAACCCAAGAGAAATTGCTATATCCTCTATTCAACGGGGAGAAATGAGTCTGGATATAATGCTGATTCAGAAGGATTTAACTCTTACAGAATTAATGAAAAAGGGGATATTTATTATCGAACCGATTCGTCTGTCTGTCAAAAATGATGGACAATTTATTATGTATCAAACCATAAGTATTTCATTGGTTCATAAGAATAAGGACCAAACTAATAAAAGATACCAAGAAAAAAGATATGTTGATAAAAAGAATTTTGATAAATCCATTGCAAGACATCAAAAAATAACTGGAAATAGAGACAAAAATCATTATGCTTTGCTCGTTCCTGAAAATATTTTATCACCTAGACGTCGTAGAGAGTTTAGAATTCTAATTTGTTTCAATTCAAGAAATAGGAATGGTCGGGATAGAAATCCAGTATTTTGCGATGAGAAGAATGTAAAAAACTGTGGTAAATCTTTGGATAAAAGCACAAATCTTGATATAGATAAAAATAAATTAAGAAAATTAAAGTTCTTTCTTTGGCCCACTTATCGATTAGAAGATTTAGCTTGTATGAATCGCTATTGGTTTGATACCACTAATGGCAGTCGTTTCAGTATGGTAAGGATACATATGTATCCACAATTAAATTAAAAATTAGATGATGGTACATTTTTGCTATATATCCTGTAGAATATCTGATATATGAAAGCAAACAGATACACACATGTGTTGTCTTACATTCTATTCTGATAGATGAATACTAATTCAATGACGTATCAATTAGATCTATAAATAACTCAACAGAATCCTCTTATTTTCGTTTTCAATTTGAGCTCTAACTTATTATCTTTTATGAGTGCCGTCCCTTTGAATTTCTATACGAATCTAATTGAAAATTGGATTGATAATTGACTCATTTTATTTGATAAAAGATTTGATTTGATAAAATCAGGAGTCCGTAATTTAATTCAGTATACCCGATTAAAATTAAAATGGTTGGAATTATTATTATTTATTATTTCTGATCGGTAAAATTCATATCTTGAAACAAGAAAATTAAAAGGGGGGAGAAATTTTCGTTTTATGGTAAAAAATTCATTCATTTCAGTTTTTTTGCAAGAAGAAAAAGAAGAAAACCGGGGGTCTGTTGAATTTCAAGTATTCAGTTTCACCAATAAGATACGAAGACTTACTTCACATTTGGAATTGCACAGAAAAGACTATTTATCTCAGAGAGGTCTACGTAAAATTCTGGGAAAACGTCAACGACTACTGGCTTATTTGTCAAAGAAAAATAGAGTACGTTATAAAGAATTAATTGGTCGGTTGGATATTCGGGAACTAAAAACTCACTAATTTGAAGAACTTTAATTATTTGATTTATTATATCTTGAATTTTGATGAATTTATTTTTGTTTTCAGCAATTCATGGAAGAATGAATCGGGGAAAAACCTATGAATGTACCGGCTACAAGAAAAGACCTCATGATAGTAAATATGGGTCCTCACCACCCATCAATGCACGGTGTTCTTCGACTAATCATTACTCTAGATGGTGAAGATGTTATTGACTGTGAACCAATATTGGGTTATTTACACAGAGGAATGGAAAAAATTGCGGAAAACCGAACAATTATACAATATCTGCCTTATGTAACACGTTGGGATTATTTAGCTACTATGTTCACAGAAGCAATAACCGTAAATGCACCAGAGCAGTTAGGAAATATTCAAGTACCGAAAAGAGCCAGCTATATCAGAGTAATTATGTTGGAGTTGAGTCGTATAGCTTCTCATTTGTTATGGCTTGGACCTTTTATGGCAGATATTGGTGCACAAACCCCTTTCTTCTATATTTTCAAAGAACGAGAATTAGTATATGATCTATTCGAAGCTGCCACTGGTATGAGAATGATGCATAATTATTTTCGTATCGGAGGAGTGGCTGTTGATCTACCTCATGGCTGGATAGATAAATGTTTGGATTTCTGTGATTATTTTTTAACAGGGATTGCTGAATATCAAAAACTTATTACACGAAATCCTATTTTTTTAGAACGAGTTGAGGGAGTAGGCATTATTAGCGGAGAGGAAGCAATAAATTGGGGTTTATCAGGACCAATGCTACGAGCTTCCGGAATACAATGGGATCTTCGTAAAGTTGATCATTATGAGTGTTACGACGAATTTGATTGGGAAGTCCAATGGCAAAAAGAAGGAGATTCATTAGCTCGTTATTTAGTACGAATCAGTGAAATGACGGAATCCATAAAAATTATTCAACAGGCTCTGGAAGGAATTCCAGGAGGGCCCTATGAAAATTTAGAAATCCGATGCTTTGATAGAGTAAGGGATCCCGAATGGAATGATTTCGAATATCGATTCATTAGTAAAAAGCCTTCGCCCACTTTTGAATTGTCGAAAGAAGAACTTTATGTGAGAGTCGAAGCACCAAAGGGAGAGTTGGGAATTTTTTTGATAGGAGATCAAAGTGTTTTTCCTTGGCGATGGAAAATCCGACCGCCGGGTTTTATCAATTTGCAAATTCTTCCTCAGTTAGTT